TGCCTATTACCAGTGCTCCCTCCCGAATTGAGACCGATCATTCAGATAGATGGGGGGAAACTCATGAGTTCGGATATTAATGAACTCTATAGAAGAGTTATCTATCGGAACAATACTCTTACCAATCTATTAACAAGATCTACGCCAGGGGACTCAATAATGTGTCAGGAGAAATTAGTGCAGGAAGCCGTGGATACACTTCTTGATAATGGGATCCGAGGACAGCCAATGAAGGACGGTCATAATAAGGTTTACAAGTCGTTTTCGGATGTAATTGAAGGTAAAGAGGGACGATTTCGCGAGACTTTACTTGGTAAACGGGTCGATTATTCGGGCCGGTCCGTCATTGTCGTGGGCCCTTCGCTTTCATTACATAGATGTGGATTGCCTCGCGAAATCGCAATAGAGCTTTTCCAGACATTTGTAATTCGTGGTCTACTCAGACAACACGTTGCTTCCAACATAGGAGTTGCGAAAAGTCAAATTCGGGAAAAAAAACCAATTGTATGGGAAATACTTCAAGAAGTTATGCAGGGGCACCCTGTATTGCTGAATAGAGCACCTACTCTGCATAGATTAGGCATCCAGGCATTCCAACCCATTTTAGTGGAAGGGCGTGCTATTTGTTTACATCCATTAGTTCGTAAGGGATTCAATGCAGACTTTGATGGGGATCAAATGGCTGTTCATGTACCTTTATCATTGGAGGCTCAAGCAGAGGCGCGTTTACTTATGTTTTCTCATATGAATCTGTTGTCTCCAGCTATCGGGGATCCCATTTCTGTACCAACTCAAGATATGCTTATGGGACTCTATGTATTAACGATTGGGAATCGTCGAGGTATTTGTGCAAATAGGTATAATCCGTGTAATCCCATAAACTATCAAAATGAAAAAATAGACGATAATAACTATAAGTATAAAAAAGAGAAAGAGCCCTATTTTTGTGGTTCCTATGATGCACTTGGGGCTTATCGGCAGAAACGAATCAATTTAGATAGTCCTTTGTGGCTCCGGTGGCGCCTCGATCAACGCATTATTGCATCCAGAGAAGTTCCCATCGAAGTTCAATATGAATCTTTGGGTACCTATCATGAGATTTTTGGTCACTATCTAATAGTAAGAAGTATAAAAAAAGAAATCCCTTGTCTCTACATTCGAACCACTGTTGGGCATATTTCTTTTTATCGAGAAATCGAAGAAGCCATACAAGGATTTTGCCGGGCCTGCTCATCGGGGACCTAAGCTAAGTAATTCTAGGATACCCGTGGGAATTCGGGTCTCTCTGATTCAACTAGGATTCTAATTCCTGAATTTCTACGCGACTCAAGATCGAGGAAAGGAAGTCTTCGAATCACTGACTCAAACCTATTGTTTGTCGAATCCTACTCAGCGGAATATGGAGGTACTTATGGTAGAAAGGGCCGATCTGGTCTTTCACAATAAAGCGATAGATGGAACTGCCATAAAACGACTTATTAGCAGATTCATAGATCACTTTGGAATGGCATATACATCACACATCCTGGATCAAGTAAAGACTCTGGGTTTCCAGCAAGCCACTGCTACATCCATTTCATTAGGAATTGATGATCTTTTAACAATACCTTCTAAAGGATGGCTAGTCCAAGACGCTGAACAACAAAGTTTGATTTTGGAAAAACACCATCATTATGGAAATGTACACGCGGTAGAAAAATTACGTCAATCCATTGAGATATGGTATGCTACAAGTGAGTATTTGCGACAAGAAATGAATCCGAATTTTCGGATGACTGATCCTTTGAATCCGGTCCATATAATGTCCTTTTCGGGAGCTAGAGGAAATGCATCTCAGGTACACCAATTAGTAGGTATGAGAGGATTAATGTCAGATCCCCAAGGACAAATGATTGATTTACCCATTCAAAGTAATTTCCGCGAAGGACTCTCTTTAACGGAATATATAATTTCCTGCTACGGAGCCCGCAAGGGAGTTGTGGATACTGCTGTACGAACATCAGATGCTGGCTACCTCACGCGCAGACTTGTTGAAGTAGTTCAACACATTATTGTACGTAGAACAGATTGTGGCACCATCCGGGGTATTTCTGTTAGTCCTGGAGATGGGATGATGACCGAAAGAATTTTGATCCAAACATTAATGGGTCGTGTATTAGCGGACAATATCTATATGGGCTCGCGATGCATCGCCATTCGAAATCAAGATATTGGGATTGGACTTGTCAACCGATTCATAACCCTTCGAGCACAACCAATATCGATTCGAACCCCCTTCACTTGCAGGAGTACATCTTGGATCTGCCGATTATGCTATGGTCGAAGTACCACTCATGGCGACCTGGTCGAATTGGGAGAAGCCGTAGGTATTATTGCGGGTCAATCTATTGGGGAACCAGGGACTCAACTCACATTAAGAACTTTTCATACCGGTGGAGTATTCACAGGCGGTACTGCCGAACATGTACGAGCCCCCTCTAATGGAAAAATTAAATTCAACGAGGATTTCGTTCATCCCACACGTACACGTCATGGACATCCTGCTTTTCTATGTTATCTAGACCTGGCTGTAACTATTGAGAGTCAGGATATTACACATAATGTGAATATTCCACCAAAAAGTTTTCTTTTAGTTCAAAATGATCAATATGTAGAATCAGAACAAGTGATTGCTGAAATTCGCGCGGGAACATCCACCTTGAATTTGAAAGAGAAGGTTCGAAAACATATTTATTCTGACTTAGAGGGAGAAATGCACTGGAGTACGGATGTCTATCATGCACCTGAATCTACCTATGGGAATGTTCATCTCTTACCAAAAACAAGCCATTTATGGATATTATCAGGGGGTCTGCGTATATCCGGTAGAGTCCCTTTTTTACTCCGTCAGAATCAAGATCAAATAAATGTTCTTTCTCTTTCTGCTGAACGAAGATATACGTCTAGTTTCTCAGTGACTAATGATCAAGTGAGATATAATTTGTTTAGTGCGGGGCCGTCTGGGAAAAGTGTGCGAAGGGTTCTTGATTATTCAGGACCTGATCGAATCCTATGCAATGGTCATTGTAATTTCATATATCCTGCCATGCTCCACGAAAATTCTGATTTATTGGCAAAGAGGCGAAGAAATAGATGCATCATTCCATTCCAATCTAATCAAGAACGAGAGAGAGAACTAATACCTCCTTCAGGTATCTCGATGGAAATACCCATAAATGGCATTTTCCGTAGACAGAGTATTCTTGCTTATTTCGATGATCCCCAATACAGAAGAAACTGTTTGAGAATTACTGAATCTGGGACTAGAGAGACGCATTCCCTCGTCAAAAAAGACGATTTGATTGAGTCTCGAAGAGCCAACCAAAAGAAAGGAGTTTTCATTCCCAAGGAAGTACATATATTACCCGGATCCTCTTCCATAATGGTGCGAAACAATAGTATTGTTGGAGTAGATACACAAATTACTTTAAATATAAGAAGCCAGGTAGGCGGATTGGTCCGAGTAGAGAAAAAAAAAAAAAGGATTGAACTGAAAATCTTTTCTGGAGAGATCCATTTTCCTGGAGAGACAGATAAGATATCCTGCCATAGTGGCATCTTAATACTACCAGTCACGCGAAAGCGAAAAAAGGCTAAGGAATCAAATGTTTTGGTTCAACCCGTAGTCACGGATGAAATAGAAGACGAGAGTCATTTAGCAACGCTTTTCCCCCACGATCTCTTGCAGGAAAGGGAGAGTTTGCAACTTAGAGTTGTCAAGTATATCCTTTATGGAAATGGCAAAACAATTCAAGGAATTTCTCACACAAGTATTCAATCAGTTCGAACTTGTTTAGTCTGGAATTGGGACCAAGACAAAAAAAGTTCGTCTAGAGAGGAGGTTCATGCTTCCTTTGTTGAAGTAAGAGTCAATGATCTGATTCGAGATTTCCTAAGAATGGACTTAGCGAAGTCCTCCTATAACAGAAAAAGGAATGATCCGGCAGGGTCGGGATTAATCCCCGATAATGGATTAGCTTGCAGGAATCTCAAACCTTTTTATTCCAAAGGAAGGATTCAAAAATCACTTACCCAACATCAAGGAACTAGTCGTACGTTGTTGAGTAGAAATAAGGAATGCCAGTCTTTGATCATTTTGTCATCATCTAATTGTTCTCGAATGGGTCCATTCAACGGGTTTAAATATAACAACAATGTGAGAAAAGAATCAATTAAAAGTAAAAGGGATCTCCGAATTCCAATTAGGAATTCGTCGGGTCCTTTAGGGATTGTGCCTAAAATTGCGAATTTTTCTCCATCTTACCACTTAATAACTCAGAATCAGATCTTGGTAAATAAATATTTGCTACTTGAGAATTTCAAACAGACTTTCCAAGTACTTAACTATTATTTAATGGATGAAAGTGGGAGAATTTCGAATCCCAATCCATGCAGTAACATGATTTTGAATCCATTTAATTTGAATTGGGATTCGCTCCAGCCCGCCTATTGTGAAGAGACATCGACAATCATTAGCCTGGGACAGTTGATTTGTGAAAATGTATGTATATCCGAATATGGACCGCGCCTAAAATCTGGGCAGGTTATAATTGTTCATGTTGACTCTTTAGTAATAAGATCCGCTAAGCCCTATTTAGCTACTCCAGGAGCCACCGTTCATGGCCATTATGGGGCAATCCTTTACGAAGGAGATACATTAGTTACATTTATCTATGAAAAATCGAGATCTAGTGATATAACGCAAGGTCTTCCAAAAGTGGAACAAGTGTTAGAAGTGCGTTCGATTGATTCAATCTCAATGAACCTAGAAGAGAGGGTTGAAGGTTGGAACGAATGTATAACAAGAATTCTTGGAATTCCTTGGGGATTCTTGATTGGCGCTGAGTTAACCATAGCACAAAGCCGTATCTCTTTGGTTAATAAGATTCAAAAGGTTTATCGATCCCAGGGGGTGCAAATCCATAATAGGCATATAGAAATTATTGTGCGTCAAATAACATCAAAAGTGTTGGTTTCAGAAGATGGAATGTCTAATGTTTTTTCACCTGGAGAACTCATAGGATTGTTGCGGGCGGAACGAACAGGGCGCGCTTTGGAAGAGGCGATCTGTTATCGAGTTATCTTATTGGGAATAACGAGGGCGTCTCTGAATACTCAAAGTTTCATATCCGAAGCGAGTTTTCAAGAGACTGCTCGGGTTTTAGCAAAAGCCGCTCTACGAGGTCGTATCGATTGGTTGAAAGGCCTGAAAGAGAACGTTGTTCTGGGGGGTATGATACCTGTTGGTACCGGATTCAAAGGATTAGTGTACCGTTCAAAGCAACGCAACAAGATTCCTTTGGCAATGAAAAAGAAGAATCTATTCGGGGGGGAAATAAGAGATATTTTATTTCAACACAAAGAATTATTTGATTCTTTCATTCCAAAGAAAGTCCATGATCCATCCTAATTTGCAGGATTTCATGATTTCTAAGAGCAAATTCATCCCTTTCACTTAACTTTCACTATCTAGTCCGGTTATTTTTGATTTGGTAATAAAGAGAATAACGAATAGAAAAGAATTAATGGCTTGGCCCGTGTATCAATGGTCAATCTCCGGTAGAAGGTTCCGTTGGAACAATTATTTATTTAGGGTACCTTGTCTCTAAAAAAAAAAAAGAGGAAGTGTGGTAAAAAATGACAAGAAGATATTGGAACATCAATTTGGAAGAGATGATGGAAGCAGGAGTTCATTTTGGGCATAAGACTAAGAAATGGAATCCTAGCATGGCACCTTACATCTCTGCAAAGCGTAAAGGGATGCATATTACAAATCTTACTCGAACTGCTCGTTTTTTATCAGAAGCTTGTAATTTAGTTTTTGATGCAGCGAGTACGGGAAAACAATTCTTAATAGTTGGTACCAAAAAAATAGCAGTTAATTCAGTCGCATCGGCTGCAATAAGGGCTCGGTGTCATTATGTTAATAAAAAATGGCTCGGTGGTATGTCAACGAATTGGTCCACTACAGAAAAGAGACTTCATACGTTCAGGAATTTGAGAGCGGAACAAAAGACGGGAAGACTCAACCGTCTTCCGAAAAGAGATGCTGCAATGTTGAAAAGACAATTATATCACTTGCAAACATATCTAGGTGGGATCAAATATATGACGGGGTTGCCTGATATTGTAATCGTCGTTGATCAGCACGAAGGCTATAAGGCTCTTCGCGAATGTGTAACTTTAGGAATTCCAACGATTTGTTTAATCGATACAAATTGTGACCCGGATCTTGCAGATCTTCCGATTCCAAGCAATGATGACTCTATAGCTTCAATTCGATTCATTCTTAACAAATTAGTCTCGGCAATTTGTGAGGGCCGTTCTAGCTCTATAACAAATCGTTGATTAATAATAAGATAAGTCAATGACTTCAGGAAATTTATGGATTTATGGAATCAATTACTATTCCTGAATCTAAAAAAAAAAAAGAGAGAAAAATCACTGGGGATTTTTGGGGATTCCTTGGTATCCGAAATACACGATTCAAGTAGGCGAGTGGAGAAAGAGATAGTGGAATCAAAATAATTCCTTTTAAGTTCTACTTCTGTCAGAGGGCAATATGAATGTTCTACCATGTTCCATCAACACCCTAAAAGGGTTATACGATCTATCCGGTGTGGAAGTAGGCCAACATTTCTATTGGCAAATAGGTGGTTTCCAAGTTCATGCCCAAGTGCTTATTACTTCTTGGCTCGTAATTGCTCTTTTATTAGGTTCAACCACTATAGCTGTTCGAAATCCACAAACCATTCCGACCGACGGTCAAAATTTCTTCGAATATGTCCTTGAATTCATTCGAGACTTGAGCAAAACTCAGATTGGAGAAGAATATGGTCCTTGGGTTCCTTTTATTGGAACTATGTTCCTATTTATTTTTGTTTCTAACTGGTCAGGGGCTCTTTTACCTCGGAAAATCATAGAGCTACCCCATGGGGAATTAGCCGCACCCACGAATGATATAAATACTACTGTTGCTTTAGCTTTACCCACGTCTGTGGCCTATTTCTATGCGGGTCTTACCAAAAAAGGCTTGGGTTATTTCGGTAAATACATTCAACCAACTCCAATCCTTTTACCAATTAACATCCTAGAAGATTTCACAAAACCCCTATCACTGAGTTTTCGACTTTTCGGGAATATATTGGCTGATGAATTAGTAGTTGTTGTTCTTGTTTCTTTAGTACCTTCAGTGGTTCCTATACCAGTCATGTTCCTTGGATTATTTACAAGTGGTATTCAAGCTCTTATTTTTGCAACTTTAGCTGCGGCTTATATAGGCGAGTCCATGGAGGGTCATCATTGACTAGCTTTGAAAAGAGCTTTAGCCTTTGGTTCGCTTATCCCAACCCAATGTATGGGGGGCTCGAAATAAGCTATTTTTGGAACATAATAGATAGAAATACGGTATATATGATCTAGAGTAGTAGCAAAAAAGATTCCGATATGCTTTGTAAAAAA